AGACCTTGGTGATGGCACACTTTTAAAGCTGCAATTTAATGTTGTTATTCAACTACAAGGTCGTTAGATAAATAGAATGGCTGGGGTAGACCTAATAAGGAAGAGTCATGCTACTTGAGTATATAATTTATAAGGAAGGTTGGGAAGAGAGAGATGGGAGGTAGGAGAAAGCAGAAAATTAAATATTATACTGAGATAGTAAAATAAATTAAGGATTCTTCCTAGAATAAGGATCGAGGTTAGAATTGCTATATTTTGGGCTATTATTCTATAAATTATAAACCATTTGGGGATGAACCCGAGAAAGGGGGGAAGACCGCCTAAGGAACATATTATAATTATGATAGCTATAAAAATTAGAGGATGAGTAAAATTTATAGTGTTAGATAGGCTGGTGTAGACTTGATTGGATACTATTATCGAGAGCATGATTGATACGTTGATAACCGAGTAGATAAAAAAGTAAATTCAAGTTATGTTGATAGAAATAACCGAGGCTGTAATTATTCACCCTAGATGACCGATAGATGAGAAGGCAAGAAGAGAGCGTATGTGAGTTTGATTTAGACCCCCGATTCCCCCTACTATAGCTCTTATTGCGGCTATTGTAGAAATAATAATAAAGTTGTGTGAAAATGGGGAGACGGAAGAAATTAATCCTAAAGGGGCAACTTTTTGTCAGGTTGCTATAATTATGCATTGTGTTCAAGGGATTCTAGATATAACGGGGGGGAGTCATCAGTGGAAGGGGGCTGCCCCGAGTTTAAGAGCTAGGCTTCTAATTATGATAAGAGAGAAGAGGAGGAGAGATGAGTTTAATAAAGGGGCGGAGGAGAGAGATAGGGTAGAGGTTAAAAGAGAAGCCCTTCCTACTGTCTGGATTAAAAAATATTTCACAGCGGCTTCCGTTTCTTGTACTAAGGGCGATATAGTTATTATAGGAACTATAGATAAAAGATTGAGTTCTAGACCTATTCAGGCGTAGAGTCAGTTAGAGCTGGAGATGGCTATTATAGAGCCTAGAATTAGAGTGGATGAAAAAAGAAAAGCTGAGGGTAAATAAATAAAACTATGAAGGGAGTCGAACCCCTCAGGGAAAAAGTTAGAAGCTTTTTTCTAAGCCTATCTAGTTTAATTGGGGTTAGGTTCAGTCCAAGGATCCTTCGTTTCATTCTTGGTACAGGCCAATTAAAAGGATTATACAAAAGGATGTAATAAATCATAAAAAAGAAGGGAAAAAAATTATACTAACAGGTACTGGTATAAGAAGTGCGATTTCAATGTCGAATACTAAGAAAATTACTGCTAAAATAAAGAAACGAAGGGAAAATGGAGTACGGGCTGAGGATACTGGATCAAATCCGCATTCGAATGGGGTCATTTTTTCTACATTAATTGGGGAACGAAGTCTTAATACAAGAGTGGCTCCAATAATGACTAAAGGAAAAATTGTAGCGATGGTTATTAATACTATTGCTAAAAATATAAATCTGGGGAAAGTTATCCTTTATGTAAAAATAAACATAATTCCAGGTTAGGGTCTCTTAGGGATGAGGTCCTATTAATGAAGTAAAAATTCATGGCTGATGCAAGCTTCTAAGAGGGTAGAGGGAAGGTATCGGAGAGAAGTTCTCATAATTAACGACATCAAAGTTATCCGTTCGTCCGGCGCGATACCAAATTGATATACTGATTACAGCGATGATTGAGACAAGAGATATAGGAAGGAAGATTTTTCAGGTTAGAGATATTAATTTATCATAGCGTATCCGGGGGTACGCTCCTCGTGTTCAGATGAAAAGAACTCTAATAAAAACTGTGATTATTACTAAAATTAAATCGAAAAGTAGGGGTCTTACTGGAAATGAAAAAAATAAACAGGCAGATAGTAGTCTTATTATAATAATATTTATGTATTCAGCCATAAAAATTAAGGCAAATGTTCCGCTTCTATATTCGGTGTTAAAGCCTGATACTAGTTCTGATTCCCCTTCAGCTAAATCAAATGGAGTTCGATTAGTTTCAGCTAAGGTGGAAGTAAATCAAACTAAAGTTAAAGGTCATAGGATTAGAAATATAGGGACAGAGTATGAAAGTGAAAATGAGTTAAATCTAATGGATGAGGTAAAAATTAGGGGTGAGATTAGAATTAATGCTATGCTTACTTCATAGGAAATAGTTTGGGCGATGCTGCGGAGAGCACCAAGAAGGGCGTATTTGCTGTTAGAAGATCACCCCCTAAATAAAGTCGTATATACATTTATTCTAGATACACAGAGGAAGAGGAGAATTCTTCATTTTATAGGGGTTCTAGAGGCTGAGTGCGGGAATAAAATTCATAGAATTAATGCTAATAACAGACTCATTATAGGGGCTGCGATAAATGGAGCTAGATTTGCAATAGAAGGTTTTCTTAATTCTTTTGTGATAAGTTTTAGGGCATCAGCAAATGGTTGAGGGAGACCTATAATGCCCACTTTGTTAGGGCCTTTTCGTAGTTGGATATAACCAAGAATTTTTCGTTCTAGTAAGGTGAAAAATGCCATTGCAATTAGGGCTGAAATAAATGATGTAATGGAAGAGGTAAAAATTGAGATCAGTGTCATAGGAAAATATTTCGTAGTTAGGGTTTAAATCTAATGCATAGGTCTGCCACTATGACGGCAGTAGTACAGGTACATGGTCTGATTGCAATTCAGATGCCTTGGTTTTAGGCTATACGGCCTAGCAATGCAGTGGAGTTGAACCACTATGTTTGATTTTCAAAATCGAACTGTTCCAAACAGCATGTGCTAATGAGTAGGGTGATCCTGTCTTTTGATCCTAAATCAAATGCATTACTCTGCCAACTCATTAATTTATTTTTATTGGGTATAAATAATTTACCATGCTGGGTCCTTTCGTACTACGGCATGAGGTTAAAGATACGGATAGAAACTAACCTGGCTTACGCCGGTCTGAACTCAGCTCATGTAGTGATTTAACGGTTGAACAAACCGACTTTATCAGGCTGCTGCGCCTGATAGTTACACTAAGCCAACATCGAGGTGCCAAGCCCCGCTGTCAATGTGATCTCTCTAGCGGGATTAGTCTGTTATCCCTAAGGTAGCTTTATTAAATACTATGGGGGGTAGTTGGAGACATATCAGTCTTGAATAGAAGGGGTGGTTTAGATGACCCCTGATCGTCCCAATCAAGAATGGATATTTTGAGTATAAAATTTCATTCAGAGCTCTATAGGGTCTTCTTGTCCTGTATTGTAATTCAGGCTTCTTCACCTGAATATCAGTTTTTAGATATCTCTGAGAGACAGGGTTATTCTGTTTATCCCTTCATACTAGCCTTCAATTAAAAGGCAAATGATTATGCTACCTTTGCACGGTCAGGGTACCGCGGCCGTTGAATAAGAATCACTGGGCAGGATTGACCTGTTATAGGTTCAACAGGCGGTGTTTTTGATAAACAGGCAGAATAATGGGTTGCCGAGTTCCTTTCAGTAGAGATAAAGAATCAGAGCGTGTATTAGATATTTATGATTTCTAACGCTTATGATAATAATACTAGTCGATACATTATATTAAATGCTGGCGGGGAGCATGTTATATTTTGTGTTAATAGGGGGGAATATTATGAAAAAATTTAAGTATGAACTGTGACGTTTTCTTAGATGGCTGTTGGTAGGCCTACTTTAATTTCTAGGTGAGTTCTATAAGTGGTATATTAAAGCTTTTCCTTTAATATTTTAACAGCTGTATGCTTTTCTGACTAATATCAGAGAGAGATATAACCAGGTATTAATAGCCGCGGTGGTATGTAGCCTCTGTTTTCTAATTTTTCCATAGTGTTGCAATAATACAGATAATGCTCTTAGCAAGTAGGAAACAGCTCGGTCTATTTTCGGGTTTAATAAATTTATAATGGACTTGTCACGCCATGATGCAAAAGGTACGATTAAGAGTCTGCTTAAAAGTAAGAAGGGAATTCTTTGCAGGGTGAATTAAAGTTTATAAAAAGGTTGATGGGGAAGGGGGGTAGCCAGGGTAGTTTCAAAGCAAGAATTGTATCTATCATTTCAGTGTAAGTGAATAGCATGTTCATGCTCTGCTTTGAAGACACAACTTCAGTTACGTCTACTATGTTACGACTTATCTCCCCTTTCGGCGAGAGTGACGGGCGATGTGTGCACACTTTAGATTGCTATTTCAAACAAGTTTTCTATAGTTGTTTTACTTCTAAGTCCAATTTCAGAATTAGTTTATTTAAAACTTCTAGTTGATGTATTTAATGTAGTCCATTTTAGCTTGCCTGTAGGCTGCACATTGACCTGACGTAGCGATATAGAAATCATTTAACTAGCTCTTATGAAAGGCTAGTTGACGACGGCAGTACACAAGCTGTGGTTCGAAAGCAAGAACGAAGTAAACGTGGATTGTCGAATTAATAAACAGACTCCCCTAGGTGCGTAAAGTGCCGCCAAATTCTTTGGGTTTCGATCATGAGATAGTAGTGCCCGGAAAGGATTTAACGGAAGGGGATAAAAGGGTATCTAATCCTTGTTTTTGTTCCTTCTTTCGTTATTTATTAGATAATAATGAATTTAGAGTTAGATGGTGGATTGTACTCCTGTAGGTTGATATTTATTATCATTACTTAACCGAATTTCTTGATTTGCGTTTGATGTATAACCGCGATTGCTGGCACAAATTTTATCAGCGCTTATAATTAATATCCGAGTTTATAGTCAATAATTGGACAGAATTCTATACTGCAGTCGTGAAAGATAAGCTTAATTGTAATAACTTATTCTAGCGGGGACGTGTTGTCTTTTAGAGAAGAGTGTAAACGCTATTCACGGGAGTCCAGTGGGTTGCATGTATAACATTTTAATTTAACCAAGAGTAAAGCTAGAATCAAACTTTTATCATACTGAGATTAAAATTGGTGAGATAATTAGAAGAATTACTGGTATTAAATGTATTAGAAAACATGATAGCATGTTTGTTTTTAGGTTTCCTGAGAAATTAAGTGAGGAGTTTATAAATCCGTGATTAATTCTTGTATATAGGATTAAGGAGTACACTGCTGCTAAATATCTTATAAAAGCTAAGGGGATTAATATAGAGTGAGCCGATAGGGTGGCAGAGATTAGTATGATTTCTGCTATGAGATTAATTGACGGCGGAGCCGCCATGTTTATTGCGCATATGATGAATCATATTATAGAGATGGATGGAATAATAATATGAATTCCTTTGTTAATTAGAAGGTTGCGTGAGTGAGATATTTCGTAGGTAAGGTTGGCAGCTGCGAATAATGATGAACTTAATAGGCCATGGGATACTATAAGAGCTAAGGCTCCTCATATTCCTCAAGAATTGTTTGTTAAGATTCCAGCTATAACTAGACTTATATGACCTACCGAGGAATAAGCAATAAGAGATTTTATATCAGTTTGTCGTACGCATATAAAGCTTGTAATAGTTCCTCCCCATAAACCTAAAGAGATTATTATGTGAGAGTTTAATTTAATTAAAGGTTGAAAGATGAGGATAAGTCGAAGCATGCCGTATCCTCCTAACTTTAGTAAAATTGCTGCTAAGACCATTGAGCCGGCGACAGGGGCTTCGACATGAGCTTTAGGTAGTCATAAATGAGTACCAAACATAGGTAGTTTTACTAGAAATGCTATATTTATTGAGAATCATATTAGATTAATTGGAGTAAGCCTGTATGTGGAGTTAATGATAATATTCAAAGATAAATTAGCTGAGTAGGAGAATAAAATGCTTATGAGAAGAGGGAGTCTCCCCGTGATTGTGTAGAGCATTAAGTACATTCCAGCTTGAATACGTTCTGGTTGATACCCCCAGGTTATAATGATTAGTAGAGTAGGAATCAAAGAGGCTTCGAATATAATATAGAACAGTATAAAATTATTAACAGAGAACGCTGTAATAAGAATGATAGATAAAGAAGTTACTATTGTAGAGAATCTTTTTGGTTTATTATTTAAAATAAAGATTTGTTGGCTGGCAGAGAATAGAAGGGGGGTAATTCATAGGGTGAGGATTACAAGAACTGAAGATATCGGGTCAATAGATATTAGGGGATTGAGAGGGGAGGGCCAGATATGACTTGAGATAAAAGTTAATGAGTAAATTGCTAATATTCTAGAGGAGAGAGTGAAGGTGTTTCATTTTGTGGGAAATAGTAGTAAGAGCGTCATTGGTAGGATAAGTTTTAACATTTATTAATAGAAAGAGATCCAATCAGGTCGTTACCGTAAGAGCGTGCTATGGCTACTATACAAGCCAGGCCAATACTGGCTCCACATGCGCCAAAAGTTAAAGTTGATAAAATTGCTATACCCTCTATAGCTTGATTTAGAGAGATTATAAGTAAAATTAAAGTTAAAATTGCCCCCTCTAAGGCTAACAGGGCTATAAGGAGGTGTTTACGTTGTATAACAGTGCAGATTAGTATAATTAATACTAGAATTGGAGTTACTGAAGTAAATGTAGTTGTTATAGCTTATAGAAGGTGAATTCTGTTTTCGGTTTACAAGACCGACGCTGCATAAAATTAGCTTTATAAGCAGTTCAGACTACGATGGTGATCGAATCTTTAGCTCCCAAAGCTAATATTTTTATAAACTATAGTCTGTATTTAACAATAGGTGGGTGTATTTTTAGCGTGAAAGGCTAATGTAATAATTATACTATAAATACACTTAAGGAGATGACTCATATTTACGGCTTCAATGTAACGCTTTATTATTAAGCTACTTAAGAAAATTAGTATTATAATGGTGATTATTATAAGGAACATGCTCGATGCTATGGTTGTAATAGAATTGTTTTGTGAGGTTAAGATTGATAAAGAAAGTGAAGAGTTGTTAATAAATAAGAGCTGGGGGGATTCATTTCATCCTTGATCAGTAATCTTTAACTGTCATAGAGGTATCCATATGAGCATAGGTTGAAAGGAGTGAGTGGATGTCGGGGTAAGGAACCATATTAGAGCATTTATGTTAATAGAGAAGCTTGGTATTTTTTTTTGGTAATAAATTGTGATCAGTCCTATTATAATTCCGCTGATTATTATAAAAATAGGTAATAGTTTGCAGAGAGGGGTTAAAGGAAGTTCTATTTGAGGGATCATAATTCAGTTAATGCATGAACCCCCTAGGATAGCTCCTCTTGTTAAGGCGGAGGCAGCTATGAATTCTTGAGGGGATTCACTAGTGTATTGACTTGACGGCCTTTGTGTAGGGGATAGGATAACATATAACGAGAATCGGGTGGAGTACGCTGTTGTAAGAATTGTTGCCGATGCGAATATAATAATAATTATTATATTTTTATTAGAAATCATGAAAAGTTCAATGATTGAGTCTTTAGAATAAAATCCTGCTAGAAATGGGGCTCCGCATAAGGCTATGTTAGCAATAACGAGAGATGAACTAATTATTGGTATTTGTGTTACTATGTTTCCCATGGTGCGAAGGTCTTGACTATGATGGTGAGAGTTGATTATAAATCCTGCGCAGATGAATAGAAGTGCCTTGAAAAGAGCGTGCGTAATCAAATGAAAAAATGCAATATTGGGTTGATTTAAACTAATGGTAAACATTATAACCCCGAGTTGACTTAGAGTTGATAGCGCGATAATCTTTTTTATATCACACTCAGCTATAGCCCTGGCTCCTGCTATTAATATAGTAATAGTAGCAGTTATTATTAATATTTTATTAAATATAGTTCATGACTTTAATAGTGGGTAGAATCGAAATAGTAAGAACACTCCTGCGGTAACTAGAGTAGAGGAGTGGACTAGGGCTCTTACAGGTGTTGGGGCTGCTATGGCGGCGGGGAGCCACCTAGAAAAGGGGACTTGGGCTCTTTTTGTTATGGCTGCAATTGTAATCAGACTAATCAATCATTTGTAGAAGGGGTCTCTTCAGATGTTAATGATTAGTCATTGGCCTTGGTTAAGAAGATAGGCAATCGAGATTAGGAGTATGACGTCTCCTACTCGATTGGTAAGAGCAGTGATTAGACCAGCCCCTAAAGATTTAGGGGTTTGATAGTAAATTACTAAAACAAAAGATGTAATGCCTAGTCCATCTCACCCTATTAGAAGGGTTATGGCATGAGGAAAAATGATTATGAATATTATTGATACTACGAATAATATAACGAGGATGATGAAGCGGTCTTGAAATTTTTCTTCTTTTATATAAAACTTGGAGAATTGAAGTACTCTAGATGTAATAATTGATACTGTTGATAAAAAGATTATTCCGTGGGGGTCAATGATAATTGGGAGAGAAATTTGAGTGGTTCCGGTGTTTATAATTTCTCACTCAATTAAGATGGTTTCTATGTTAAAGCATACTATTATTGTTGCTACTATAATTAAGAATGATAATAAGGTTATTAATTTGGTTAAGATTTTTAGAATGGTAAAAAATTTTCTTAATATCTCTGAAGCCACAATTCAGTGTTTTATCATTAAACTATTTTTACAGGGTGGATATATAAAATATCTTTGTCCGGGCCGAAACCGGAGTATTATCACTCTAGGGTTAGATTTTAATATATAATTACAGTATGGAATTGTTATATAGAGTAATTAAGGGTGGTCGTTAGAGTATAGTCTTAATAGTAAACAGAAAATATATGCTTGAATTAAGCAAATCCCAAATTCGAATATAATATAGCCAATCTGTGTGAGGATAATTAAAATTAAAGTTCAAATTCTGGAGAATACAGCCGCGGTTCCGTAACTTCTTATGAGGGCTAAGACGATATGGCCTGCTCTTATATTAGCGGCAAGCCGGAATGATAGAGTGATTGGGCGAACTGTGATACTAATTGTCTCAATAATAACTAGAAATGGGTTGAGTCAGTCTGGGGCTCCTCCAGGTAAAAGACTGGCCGCTCATCTAGACGGGTTAAATATAATTCCGGAAATAATTAGGGTTATTCATAACGGAAGGCCGAATCTTAATGTAAAGATTAAGTGTCTGGAAAATCTAAATACTGCTGGTAGTAGCCCTATTAAATTAATAACGATAATTATAATGAATAGAGTAACCAATATGTGGTTTATCCCTTTAATATGAATAGATGAGGTGCGGTTTCTCTGTTCATTTATAATTGATATAGAAGAAAACAAGATTAGTGTAATTGGACTAGGTGTTGTTCAAAGAGTCCCTGAGAAGATTATAATTGTTGTTATAATTGAGATTCAAAACATGCTAGGGGAGAAAGAAGAGTGAATAAGGTTGGTTCCTGGATCAAATGAAGAGAAGATGTCAAGCATCATCAAGACTTGGTGACAGACCATTGGATGCTTTGAAGGCGTCTAGTTTAGTTAACTTAAAGTCTTAGTATACTATGGAGTCTCATATTCGGCATCTTATAGGAATTGAGATATGAAGTATAAAGTATGAAATGGTGAAAATTTGGCCTAATATTTCGTAGGGGGGTTCCACGGGACACCCTCCAATTCAGGTGAGAAGAAGAGTGTTGGCCCTGAGAAGTCAGAATATGCATTGAGCGATAGGATAGAATACTAAGCCTCGACTTTTGTGTTTTGCCAAGAGCGGTAAGATGAATAAAATAAGAATGGCGGCAAACATGGCAATTACTCCCCCCAGTTTATTTGGAACTGATCGAAGGATGGCGTAGGCTCACAGAAAGTATCATTCTGGTTTGATGTGAATTGGGGTGACTAATGGGTTGGCAGGAACAAAATTTTCAGGGTCTCCTAGGATGTTAGGAAAAAATAGGGCAACAAATGTTAGAGATGCTAAGAGAATAATAAATCCCACAGTGTCTTTAAGTGAATAATATATATGGAAAGGGATTTTATTTATATTGGAGTTAAGGCCTAGGGGGTTGTTAGAACCTGATTGATGGAGAAACAATAAGTGAATTATAGAAAAGGCGGCGATTACAAATGGAAGAAGAAAGTGAAGCGCAAAAAACCGGTTAAGAGTTGCATTGTCTACGGCAAATCCCCCCCACATTCATTCAACTAAGGTTTTACCAATATAGGGAATGGCTGAAAGAAGATTAGTGATTACTGTAGCTCCTCAAAATCTTATTTGACCTCAAGGTAAAACATAACCTACAAAAGCAGTTGCTATAACTAGGATGAGAAGGATAACACCAATATTTCATGTTTCGATGAATAAGTATGATCCGTAATAAATACCACGTGCCATATGAAGGTAGATGCAAATAAAAAACCATGAAGCTCCATTAGCGTGGATGTAGCGGAGAAGTCACCCATAGTTTACGTCTCGCATGATATGGGCGACAGATGAGAAAGCGAAGTCGATGTGGGGTGTGTAGTGTATGGACAAAATTAGGCCTGTGATGATTTGGATAATTAAGCATAAACCTAATATGGACCCAAAGTTTCATCAAATTGATAAATTTGCTGGGGCAGGGAGATCGATCAATGAGTTATTAGCAATTTTAATACCTGGATGAGTTTTTCGGATGGGACTAAACATAAAAGGGCCGAAGAGGGCCTTCTCGTGATCGTGATGTTTTAACAACGGCGATTAAAATTAAAAATAGGAGTAGAGAGAGGGCGATAAAAACAGGTATGTTTACTGGGGTTAGAAGAAGGTTGATTTTAGGAGTAATCAGATTTAAATTTATCGGGGTCTTAGAGGAGAGGGAAAATATTATAATCGATAGAGTTAGGGGAAATAAAGCTCAGGATCAATTAGTGATGTGTTGATTTGGTTGAAGAGCTGCAAAATAGGCAAATATTACTAACATCCCCCCGACGTAAATAATAAAAGTAATAAGTCCAAATCAGCTTGATAATGACATGCTAATTAAGGCAGAGATTGATAGGGCTGAAGTTAAGATGAGAGTGCCTAGGGAGATGGGAGAGATGCATATCACTGTAGAGGAGATGAGGGTTACTATTAGTGTAGAGATTATGAATAATATAATTGAGGGTTGCTCATACAATGAGGGGGTGGCCTACTTTAGGGGTCAAAGACCTATGTGCTTTTAACACTACATTGTAATGATCCTCATCAGTAAATACATAAATAAAGAAAGATTCACACTACGTCGACGAAGTGTCAATATCATGCAGCTGCTTCAAATCCAAAGTGATGTCCGGTTCTGAATTGATGTATAATTGTTCGAATTAGACATACTAGGAGGAATGTCCTTCCAATTAGTACATGAAGACCGTGGAACCCAGTAGCAACAAAGAACGTGGATCCATATACTCTATCTGCAATGGTAAATGGGGCTTCAATATATTCTCCTGCCTGAAGGAAGGTGAAGTACATGCCTAGAGCAACTGTTAAAGAGAGAGCTTGAATTGAAGCTTGGCGATTACCTTCTATTAAGCTATGGTGTGCTCATGTGACTGTGACACCTGATGCTAGTAGAACTGCAGTGTTTAGAAGAGGGACTCTAAATGGGTTGATAGGCTCAATACCTGTTGGGGGTCAACTACAACCTAGTTCTGGTGTTGGTGCTAATCTACTGTGGAAGAACGCTCAGAAAAAGGCGAAAAAAAATAAGACTTCGGAGGCAATGAAAAGAATTATACCTCATCGTAGGCCTTTAGCGACATATGAAGTGTGGTGTCCTAAAAATACACTTTCACGAATAATATCTCGTCATCATTGGAGTATGGTAAGAATAATGATTGATAAGCCTAAGATAAGGCAGTAAGGGGTGTGATTATGAAATCAGTCTGCCAGGCCAATGGTTAAGGCTAAAGCTCCCAAGGAACCTGTGAGGGGCCATGGTCTAAATTCTACTAAATGAAATGGTTGACGTACCATTACTAAAGGGAGTATATCCGTGAATAGTTTTACAAACTATCGCTTAAACCTCAGCCACTTTAGCATCAAGGTCATTTAGATGAGGTTTTTAATAAAGTAGTTGAGGAAATTTTGGGGAACGATGGATTGAATTGTCATCACAATATTCTACTTAGGATTAAAAATAATAAGAATATAAGAAAAGGAATAAGCAATCAGTTGAAGGGGGCTAGATGAGGCATAGAAACTTGCTTAAAAAGCAATTCATGTCCGACAGGCATGTGTTATGATTTAACTAAAGTTTCATCTGTTTTTCATGGTGATAGAAGGATAGTTCCATTTTCGGGGTATGAGCCCAACAGCTTAATTTTAGCTTATTCTATCTTTCCTTTCTACATAGAAAAACTATAATTTTGTTAATAAACGGCAGTAAGTAAATTTTTTGTGTAGATTTTATATGAAGAAATAGATGCGGACGGCCTGATTAAAATAGAGATAGGGGGATTAATCCTGTTTTACTGCAGAAAATATGGATATTATAGAAAAAATGGGGGTTTGCATAGATGGTCTTTTAATTTGTCTATGAAAAGTGGAATAAATAATTAAGTTATTCATGCAATTAAGTGTTATTTTATAAATTTGCTAAAAATTCTTGTTTACCGGTGACGAGATGAAGGTATAGTCAATCAAAGGTGAGTCATTATTAATGTTGAATATATGAGGGTGGTTTTTTTTAGGTTGGTTTATTAAGATAAATTTATATGGGGTTATGGGGTTTTAGCAAAAATTAGAGGCTGAATAGAAGGGGTCATCCGTATTTTAGGGGTGTATGAGAAAACAGCCCCACACCCATTTTTTTTTTGAAAAAAAAAGCCTTTCCCTTTCAGTTTTCCCGAAAATAGATGAGAAAAGAAAAAGTGAGTTAATCAGCAAATGCGCGAATTAAATAGGCATCTATTCATTTGGTGTTGTTGTATATATATATTGTATTATATTTATTTATAAACAAGATGTTTAAAAATCTATTTCTATAGTTACATTAGGTGCCCGCCCGGGTGGGGCCGCCAGTTTATGAGCGATGCCCCTAACCCGAGCGCGGGCTAACCTAAATTGTTTACCTTTATAGTATAACTATCAAAGATAGATGTTTTTCTATATACGTATGTTTATAAAATTAATAGATAAATACTGTTTTTTAAATATATATTTATATATATATATATATATGTTCAAAAAAGGGGGGGGGAAATACTGTTTTTTAAATATATATTTATATATATATATATATATGTTCAAAAAAGGGGGGGGGAAGTAAGATTGGGGTTAGACGCGTTGCAACGTTCCTTATCACTTTTAAACCTATAATCTTTTTGCTTGGAAGGCAACTGTACTGATGTATACTAAAGTGATGCTTTAAAATTGTCTTGTTAGACGAAGAGTTAGCTAAATCTTGTGATTCATTTGATAAATCTTTTATTGTTAACTGCTTCTAGAGCAATGGGTATAAATCTATGATTGGCTCCACAGATTTCAGAGCATTGGCCGTAGTAAATTCCTGGCCGTTGGATAATAAAACCGATTTGATTAAGCCGGCCGGGGATAGCATCGGCTTTTACTCCCAGAGCTGGAATAGTTCATGAGTGAATAACATCGGCGGCAGTTACTAATACACGAACTTCAATATTGGACGGGAGAACTGTACGGTTATCGACTTCAAGTAGACGGAATTGCCCGGCTTCAAGGTCAGGTGTGGGGGTTATATATGAGTCGAATTCTACATCGGCGAAGTCCGAATATTCATATCTTCAGTACCATTGGTGGCCGATTGCCTTGAGAGTGATGCTAGGTTCTGCAATCTCGTCTATAAGGTATAACAGACGCAGAGAGGGGAGGGCTAGGAAAAGAAGAACAAAAGCTGGGAGAATAGTTCAGATGGTTTCTACTTCTTGGGCTTCGATGATGTTACGGCACCTTAGTTTGTTAAGCATGAGTGCTCTAAGAGCGTAGCCAACAAATGAGATAACTATAATTAGTACTAATATAGCGTGATCGTGAAAGTTGATTAGTATTGATATAATGGGAGATGCAGCGTCTTGAAGGGCTAGTTGACCTCAGTGGGGTATCTAAGTAGGCTTATGGGAAAGCAGGGATTTGTGTAACAGACAAACGCCTTTTTGGCTTCTACTTATAGGCTAGTTAGTAATGATAGCTGTTTCAGGTGAGTTATGGAAATCAAGGGGGAGTAGGTCCTGTCATTCAAGAGATGAGGGTTGGTGCCTGGCTGTAATCACGCCACGTTGGGCTCTAAGAGCTTCTCATAAGATGAAAATGAATAGGAGGAGGGCAATAAATGAGATTATTGATCCTATAGATGAGATAACGTTTCATTTAGTCATGGCATCGGGGTAATCTGAATAGCGTCGAGGCATACCGCTTAGGCCTAAGAAGTGTTGTGGAAAAAACGTTAGATTAACACCTACAAATATTACAATGAAATGAACTTTAGCTCATCGTTGATGAAGGGTTAGGCCTGTAAGTAAAGGAAATCAATGAGTGAATCCTCCAAAAATGGCAAATACAGCTCCTATTGATAGAACGTAGTGGAAGTGAGCTACTACGTAGTATGTGTCGTGAAGGATAATGTCAATAGATGAGTTAGCTAGAATAATGCCTGTAAGGCCTCCTACGGTAAATAAAAAAATAAATCCTAAGGCTCATATTATAGACACTTCATATTTAATACGTCTTCCATGGATTGTTGCCAATCATCTAAATACTTTGATTCCCGTTGGTACGGCAATAATCATAGTGGCTGCAGTAAAGTAGGCTCGAGTGTCTACGTCTATACCAACTGTAAATATGTGGTGAGCTCATACGATAAATCCTAGAATACCAATTCCTAATATGGCGTAGATTATACCTAGTGTGCCGAACGGTTCTAGTTTTGAGGAGTAGTGGGTAACGATGTGAGAAACTATACCAAATCCTGGTAAAATGAGGATATATACTTCGGGGTGGCCGAAGAATCAGAACAAGTGCTGATATAGTACGGGGTCTCCTCCTCCTGCAGGATCAAAGAAGGCAGTGTTAAGATTACGATCTGTAAGAAGTATAGTGATGGCTCCTGCTAAAACAGGAAGAGAGAGTAGGAGAAGAATAGCAGTAATTATAACTGATCACACAAATAAAGGGACTCGTTCTAGTCGTAGGCCTTTGGATCGTATGTTAATAACTGTTGTAATAAAGTTAAGGGCTCCTAGAATTGAGGAGACTCCTGCTAAGTGAAGAGAGAAGATAGCTAAGTCTACTGACGGTCCTGCATGAGCAATGTTGCCGGCTAAAGGGGGGTATACAGTTCATCCTGTTCCAACACCTTTTTCTACTGCAGCCCTTGCTAGGAGGAGAGTTAGAGAAGGGGGGAGCAGTCAGAATCTTATGTTGTTTAGACGGGGAAATGCCATATCTGGGGCCCCTAGTATAAGAGGAACAAGTCAGTTGCCGAATCCTCCGATTATTACTGGTATTACAAGGAAAAAAATTATTAGGAAAGCATGGGCGGTAACGATAGTGTTATATAGTTGATCTCTACCAAGAAGGGCTCCAGGTTGCCCTAATTCTGCTCGAATTAGTAGACTTATGGAGGTGCCTAAGAGTCCTGATCATGTACCTAAGATAAAATAGAGAGTGCCAATGTCTTTGTGGTTTGTTGAATAGAACCAACGAAT